CTCCGAACTTCACCTTCCACAAGCGTAGCTTGATTTCCATAATCTTTTCTTTCTATCTTGAATCATGTCTCTTTCTCGTAAGACTAAGGGCTAAAAAAACAAACCAAAAATCAAATCGCACCATCTCTGTAATAGGTAAATGCCTCTTTTTCTCCTGAAGTTGTCGGAATTATTCGTAATAAGATATTGGCTACAATGGAAAAGGTCTTATCAATAAAATTTCCATTTCTCCGAGATCTAGGCATAATTCGCAATCCATTCTATAATTAATTCTTCTCATTTCCTCCCCGGGGGAAAATGATCTCATAAAAAAAGGAATTCCTTATAGGATACAAAATAATAGGATCAAAAATAGCATAAAAGCGAATTCATTCTCAAATAAAATGTAAACTTGATACTCAAATGGTTCCTCTTTGAGGAGGAAGAGATAAGAAATCTTTTGATTTCATTGGATTGGATCCAATTTCCATAGTATACCAACGAACGGAAGTATTCCTATTTGATCTAAGTTCAAGAATGAAGAACTTGATTTTCCTAGGAATTCGGATCATTTCAGAAATTGGGATTCCTAGAGAACCATTGTCGAAATGAAATTGTAGTATAGTATAATGAAATTGTAGTATAAAGTATGGATCCTTCCGTTGATGTATTCCAAGCCATTGATTGGATTCGGTATCAATGTCAGAACAAAAAAAGAGGATCCGTCGGTCTTGACAAACAGATCCTTTTTTTGTGAAAAAAAATTTGTTTTCTCGCTCTCGAACCTAAAAAAAAGGGACTCCTTTTCTTTTTTTATTTTCCGATTTCCGTTTTTGATTTCGATTCGAATGGATTGATCGGTTGTACCTGTACTGCAAGAATAGGAATGACTCGCTATTCATTCGGTTTCTGGTCAATAATAAGATTATGCCGGAAAGATGGCCGAGTGGTTGAAGGTGTAGCATTGGAACTGCTATGTAGGCTTTTGTTTACCGAGGGTTCGAATCCCTCTCTTTCCTTTTATGTACCCTCATTCATCGAATTCGCCAACGTTACCAACCACAATGTATCAAATCACAATGGATACCATTCTTCTGATTCCAACAGTCAGGCCTTTCCTTGATAGAGATTCTCTATTCCTAATTCGTGCGGTACGTAAGATACAAGTATCGGAAAGGCTGAAAATTCAAACCTGACCTCCGATCCATTTGTAATACGTGAAAAAATGTGGACCAAGGTCCTTCACTTCCATCTATTTACTTCGACAAAAAGGGGGGCAAAATGGTCCGAACCCCTTTTTTCCTTAGGCTCAAGTCTGACGGGAATAATATTCTACGACTAAAAATTCATTAATTTGCAAACCGACATATTTCCTATCTATTATTTGTTTGACGAATCCTTTATATTCAGATGAGTCAAAAGTCAAATGGTATAGCTTTCGCAATTTCTTGTGGGAGGATGAAGCAATCGAATTTTGAACCAGAGTTTTCGATCTTTGTTTCTCTTTCATAGTAATAATATCTCGGGGTTTGCAACGATAACTTGGTATATCGACTATACGACCATTCACTAAAATATGTCTATGGTTTACTAATTGCCTAGCTCCAGGAATGGTCGAAGCCATACCCAATCGAAAAAGAATGTTATCCAAACGCATTTCAAGTAGTTGTAGTAAAACCTGTCCCGTTGATCCTTTTGTCTTTCCAGCGATACGCACATATCTAAGTAATTGTCGCTCTGTCAGACCATAATGAAAACGTAATTTCTGTTTTTCTTCTAGACGAAGACGATAGAATGATTTTTTTTTTCTAGGGCGTAATTGTTGTTTTTTCGGATCACTTTTAGATTGAGGTCTAGGTCTTTTACTTTTACTAGTACTAGTGAGTCCCGGTAAAGCCCCCAGACGGCGTATTTTTTTGAAACGAGGTCCTCGGTAACGCGACATAAAGACTCCTTTATTTTATCAAAATTGCAAATTCTATAGCTCACTTCCATATTTCCATACGAAATCGAAAATAGGACTGAACGAAATCAAAGAAGAAAAACAAAGCAAAATGGATGGAAGTACTTACTACAAAACAAAGTAGAATGAACTACAAAACAAAGTAGAATGAAAAGAATTCTATCCATATTCCGATTATATATATATGTATCTGGGATAGGGAGTTCAGGCTATGTTTGATGATTTGTTCTGTAGAGATCTCATTTCTCCAGTCCGTTTTTTCTTCCTAGTTGGAAGGGATCGCGGCATAATAGACAAGCGACCTGACATTGGAAGAAAGGGGGAGAGCCTCTTCCCTATTTCGAGGGATTCTCTCCATTATCCATTATGGAAAAAACGAAAAAAAAAAAAAAAAAAAAAACAAATAGAAAAAAGCCGGCTATCGGAGTTGAACCGATGACCATCGCATTACAAATGCGATGCTCTAACCTCTGAGCTAAGCAGGCTCACATCACATAAAACAAACCGAAAGAGTGCATAGGAACTCAATAAACTACAGGTATCTTAGTGAACGATTTTTTTTTTTAGCTATTGGAATTAGCTATTCATGAATATAGGAAATAGATTAGCTATTAGCAAGAATAGCAAGAATCTATTTTCTATTCATTAGAGATTTTTACAATGATCATCATTTGAGATTTGCTATCTTACTATATATCATTCTATTTCTATATCTCATTCTATATCTCATTTTCTATATTCTATATCTCATTCTATATCTCATTTTCTATATCTCATCTATATCTCATTAGATTTCGAATTCTAGAATATTCACATCCATCCATATCTAATATGAATGGATCTATATCATATTCGATTTCTATGGAATTCGATTGATGGAATTCTATGGAAATGGAAAAAAAAATCCATTTTATTTATATTTATATATGAATGTTATTTATGTTCGAAATGAGATATTCCTATTCGAAATTTATCATTTTGTATTCTTATTAGAGATTTATTTGATTTTGGATTTGGAATCCTATTTGTTTGGATTGACCTAATTGGATTGACCTAAGAAGAAAAAGGATAAAAGAAGAATCCAGATGGAATGGAATTCGGATCCTAATGTGGCACCCCTCAGGTTGGATTCCAGAAGGAAAAGAAATTGAAAAAAAAAAAGAGAACTGAGTATGGATCGTTCCTGTACTCCAAATTAGGCTAAAAAATAGAAAAAGGAAGTACATAGAAGTGAAATGTGAGATAGATCGATTCCTATGGAATGGTGGATACATCAACGATAAAATCCCTTTGGATTGGAACAAAACAAAAACCAATATAGGTTCTTCCACCATTCCATAGGGATGAAATGAGAGAATAGGGATCCAAAATAGCAGTATATACTTTTTTTTTATATGTATTTTCTTCATTCCACAATTTCAAGATCAAGAAAAGAAGTGGGTGGGATCACAACCCAACGACCGAACGAAATTTCGGTCTCGAATCCAAGGAAGGGGGATATGGCGAAATTGGTAGACGCTACGGACTTGATTGGATTGAGCCTTGGTATGGAAACCTACTAAGTGATAACTTCCAAATTCAGAGAAACCCTGGAATGAAAAATGGGCAATCCTGAGCCAAATCCTTCTTTTTAAAAAACAAAGGTTTCTTAGAAAAAGGTATATACATAAAAAAGGTATATACATAAATAGATAGGAAATCTATATGGCATATTTCCACCTATATATTTCCACCTATATAGTATATACATAAATATATTATATATATGTATATATACATATATATAAATCGATTTCTTTCCTATATTGACATTTCCTATATTGACATATATTCCTATACTTACATATAGGATTTATATATAGGATTTACATATTTTATATATAGGATTTACATATATTTACATATTTTATATATAGGATTTACATATATAGAATATAATACATATATAGGATTTACATATTTTATATATAGGATTTACATATATTTACATATTTTATATATAGGATTTACATATATAGAATATAATACATATATAGAATATAAATAGAATACATATATAGAAAAATAGAATACATATATAGAAATAGAATAGGAATCCAAAACAAAAAAGGATAGGTGCAGAGACTCAATGGAAGCTGTTCTAACGAATGGAGTTGGTTGCATTGCGTCAGTAATAGGAATCTTTCTATCGAAATTACCGAAAGGAAGGATGACCTTATAGACCTAATATAATACGTACGTATACATACTGACATATCAAACGATTCATCATAATCACAACCTGAATCTAGAATGGATATCAATAAATGTTCCATTCCATGAACAATTTCAGAATGATTGTGAATGAATCCATATCAATCTCAGTTTAAGGAAAAATCGGAGATTCCATGATCCAATCATTCACTCCAGAGTCTGATTTCTCATTGAAATGAAATGAACATTGGAAACAAAAATGATGAATCAGACGAGAATAAAGAGAGAGTCCCGTTCTACATGTCAATACTGACAACAATGAAATTTATAGTAAGAGGAAAATCCGTCGACTTTCGAAATCGTGAGGGTTCAAGTCCCTCTATCCCCAATCCAAACCCTTTTGACTTCCTAACTATTTTTTCCCATTTTTTCGTCGATGGTTGAAAATTCCTTACATTTCTCGTTCACTCTACTCTTTGACAAAGGACAGGTCCGAACATAAATGCTTGTATCTTATTCCATCCCAAGTTTTTGGTAGCTACGATACGCATAGAAATCCACATATAACACATAGAAATCAATCCACATATATGGACAAGGAATCTCCATTATGGAACCATTCCTAGTCCACTCTTACACTTATTAAAGAAAGTCTTCTTTTTTTTTTTTTTTTTTGAAGATACAAAAAATTCCAGGAACTCAGTCAGATTGGAATCCTTTTTTAGTCCCACATAAACATGGATCTTCTAGAAGAGAATGTGCGAAAGGTAGTCGAGTCGGGATAGCTCAGTTGGTAGAGCAGAGGACTGAAAATCCTCGTGTCACCAGTTCAAATCTGGTTCCTGGCACGCGATTCATGTATCAATATTCCTACAAATTCCTAAAAAAGGGCTTGGTTGGGATATGTATTTTTGAATAGTCTAGAACATGCTACATACTTATTCATCTAGCTGTATATATACCTCTATTTTTTAGCTGTATATATACCTCTATTTTTCTTTTTTTTTTTTGTAAAAGTGTGAATTCTTCATAATATAATAGATCCAAAGTGAGTTGGTTACAAATTCCAACCAAAGTCTAATCTAGAAGGGTAGGAGTAGATAGAATGTATGTATCTCCAATAGAGTACCGAATGAAATTCGACCCCCCTCCCTGTGTTTGCGGAATTTTGTACTTTCTTTTTCTATTTCTTCACTCCCTCCCGCTTATGTTACTTTACGGGGCCCATCTAACTGATATGCGCGGTACAAAGTTCATGACACAGAACCCTTCACTGTCTCTGTTCGCCCGAAATGTATATGATATTTTACAAATTGGGAAATAGGAATGAAACCCTTTCTTGGTCCACCCATAATAGGAATGAAAGTTCAGTGACTCTGTTTCATCTAGAGTCACTCTGTTTCCGCTAGAACAGAAGAGGAAGAGATACCTTCACTTCAAAACAATCTGGACTCGTGTCATAGAAGTCAAGATTCCTTTCTTATCATTCAGTAAGCATCTTGTATTTCATAGAAATTGGGGGTAAGATAGTCCTTACGTAAAGGCCAGCCTATCCAACTTTCAGGCATTAAGATACGTTTAAGACGTGGATGATTATTATAATCCATTCCCAACATATCATAAGATTCCCGTTCTTGAAAATCAGCACTTTTCCAAATCCAGAAAACAGAAGGGATTTGAGGATTCCTCTTTGGGGTAAATACTTTGATGCATACCTCTTGCGGTTGATTCACACCATACTGCATTCTCGTAAGATGATACACACTAGCTAAAAATCCGCCTGGTGATACATCATAAGCACACTGAGACATCATAAGCACACTGAGATCGTAAATAATTGTAACCATAACGATCAAAGTCGAATCGGGAGCCTATTAATGCAGCAAATTCAATGAAACAACAACTGGTACCATAATGAAACAACAACTGGTACCATAATGAAACAACAACTGGTACCATATAGAATAGAAATAGAATAGAATAGAACTGGTACCATATAGAATAGAAATAGAATAGAATAGAAATAGAATAGAATAGAATAGAAATAGAATAGAAGCGGCCATAAACTGGAGAGTCTTGACCAATTCGAAAGATCGTTCCATGTAGTTGAAATCAAAGAATTGGGGATTGCTTGATCAACGAATGGAAACTCAATCCAATTCCTAACTATCTCAATGTTATCTTTTCCTTTCTTTGGATTTGGATTGTCTGAATATTGAGGAGCTAATACCATTCCAATGCTCCTTTTCGCCATGCATAAACTGAACCCACAATTGGGATAAGCACAAAAATGAAAGCTTCTATAAATACGGATACACCCAATACATCAAAACTCATTGCCCATGGATAAAGAAAGACCGTTTCCACATCAAAAACAACAAAAACTAGAGCAAACATGTAATAGCGAATTCGGAATTGTACCCAAGCATCTCCCATGGGCTCGATACCCGATTCATAACTAGAGAACTTCTCTGTTCCCTCACTAATCGGGGCTAAAATCCTGGAAATGACAAATGCCAGGATAGGAAACTTGATATTATTAGAAATGTCCAGAAAATATCATATTCGTGAAGCAGAAACATAAATGCACTCCTAGGAATGTGTACTATACTGAATTCGTGAATTCGGATTGGAATTTTGGATCCAGAACTTCTTAGGTGAAATCCGAATTGGTTGAGGAAAGCGCACGGTTTCTTTTCTTTTCTGTAGAACATGTCTCGCTTCCAACCCAAAGGAATTTCACAGAATTCCACTTACATTTCGATTCTTTCTACTTACATTTCGATTCTTTCTATTAGAATAGTGTAGACTTATTTCGAATTAGAATAGTGTAGACTTATTTCGAATAGTGTAGACATATTATGCTTTTACATAAACAAAACTCTCTCACTTTTGGATCCGTTTTTTCTATTTTGATTCAAGAAAATCAGAAAATTGTAAAATAAGAAAACTTCCAACTACGAATTCCATTCTATCCAATGAGAAGATCTATATACCAAATGCTAGAATGATATATAAATCCAAGAAATCGAACTAGAATGATAGAAATCCAATATAGAAAACCTAAACAATACTAGAAGACGGATCCAATCCAAAGAAAGAAAAAGAAGGAGTTTCCATAATGAGTTCTTAGTGAAATGGAATGATATCAATCATGTATATATAAAAGAAATGATTCTTTCATTCCATCCAATCCCATCCCAGTAGAAGAAGATCGTTCTTTTTTTTGATTGGATACGGATGTTTCAACAGAATCGAATGATTCCATCATTCCATTTTCTTCCTTAATTTCGATTTTTCTGAATGAATTGGATTCGTTGAATTTGGAAAAACCCTTACACATCCAAATTCCTAGTTTCCATACCAAAATGAGTTAGAACCTCTACTCTACTATTAGAACCTCTACTCTACTATAAGTATAAGGATACTATAAGTATAAGGATACTATAAGTATTATAAGTATAAGGATACTATAAGTATAAGGATCCCCACGAGAAGTATAAGGATACCCACGAGTCGGTCCCTTCCGAAACAATAAGAAGAAAGGAGAACGTATTTTGGAAATCGAAAGATTCGACAGACTCAATCCAATCATATCGAAAGTGGTTCCACTCATAGAAATGGAAGAAGGTACAAATGTTGCTACATTTCGAATAGGGCGGGCCCATTGATGATCTCTGAAATAACCAATTCGGATTCTTACTTTTCCAAGGGGCAATCGTTCCGGGTATTTCCAAAAATCACAAATACAAGACCGAAAATAGGTACTAGATCCATGTGACTTACGACGGAATTCCGTTGGAATTGGAAGTTGTTAGGATTTATGATTTTCACTTCCAAAATGGACTGGGGGGATTGGCCTAAGTCCAAGTGTATCACCCATTCTTTTCTTTGATCCGGGGCGGAACAAAGTGATATGTCATTCACCCAACCCACGAAGATGAATGAAGAAGAAGGGATTTGTTTGTCCAAGATTGGATGATTTGAGAAATCCTAATGGGATCCATTGCATTGAAAGAAAGTTTCATTTTGCTGTACCTGTACTTATGGATCTATATGTACTTATGGATCTATACAAGTATGTGGTAAGATTTTCATTTCTATGGACAAACCAAATGAACCAACACCAATCCGTCACAAACAAGTACTAATGACGAAATGAAAACGATACAAATAATGGAAATAGAAACAAATAATGGAACAAATAATGGAAATAGAATCCATAGGGCTATACGGACTTGAACCGTAGACCTTCTCGGTAAAACAGATCAAACTCCTTCGTATCAAAATGATTCGAACTGTTTCAAAGACCCAACATGCATTTTTTTGCATTGGGCTCTTTCATTAACGGATGAAAAGATCCGTGAGTCTGCCATATTTTTTCTTCTCTTCAAGGAAAAGTCAGAAGATAGTGAGAAAGGAAAAGTCAGAAGATAGTGAGATGGATCCATGTGCTCTGATTCATGATTTTTCTTTTGATCCAAGAGCAATACCAAAGTGTTTCAAAAAAGGGTTACCTTGACGTAGGTCTGCATCCGGCCTAGATTCACCTAAGTCAATCCATAAGTGAACTAGAGTCTCTATCGCTCTGCTACAAGAGTCAACTATGAGACTTCATACACCTGAAAGTTCATAGGACGAAAAGAGGTGATTTGGAGGCCCTTATCCTCATTATGCCTAGCATTGAATGGACTGGGTATTCACCTTATCAATTCTCAAATCCATGAATGATGGGTTCTATTTGGCATTGGCACCGGAATGGGCATCGAAATTCAATGGAACCACAAAGAAATCTTTGTCAGGCTATTGTTCTCTTCTTCTTTCGAATCCATGGAGTAAGACATGGATTTCTCAATCAGATCCAATCCATTTATGGATTGCATAATGAACTTCCTTGAAAAGCATCGGCGCACGTGTAAACGAGTTGCTCTACCTAACTGAGCTATAGCCCTTGTCATAAACATCTTAACATATAGATCATTTTTTGTCAAGATGGATAGGAATTTCTTGGCAAGACAAATCTTCCATGATCCACAAGATCATTCCCCAATCCCTTTCTTGTTAAGGATGGGTATTGCCTAGAAGTCAGATTCCATCTATAATTCACTAAAGGATGGATCTCTTTTTTTCTTTGTAGTGATAAATGACCTACTTAACTCAGTGGTTAGAGTATTGCTTTCATACGGCGGGAGTCATTGGTTCAAATCCAATAGTAGGTATAACTTATTAGATACCAGAGTCCACTTAGATACCGGAGTTCCCGATATCTAATAAGTTTGTTTACGCATCTTCTTTTTTTTCGTTCTATCTATCACTATCAGCAGATTGAACTTGATTGTGTTTCTTCCATTCGCGGAATCCAAAGAGAATCGAATAGAGTGGATAAATCCAAAGAACTTCTTTGGATTTGATTTCCTAATAGGAAATCGTATTCTTACTAGCCTCTACTCGTATAATAGCTCGTCTGCGAGCTAGATTCGCCTCAATGATTTGTCTCTTACCTTCCGCTCTACTCAAGTTAGCTTCAGCTATTTCCAGAGCTTGCTGAGCTTCTTGCGGATCAATGTCAGTACTCAGCTCTGCATCATTTCCTAAAACGGTGATCTCATTATTACCTATTCTAGCGAAACCACCCATCAGAGCCACTTTTAACCATCGGTCCTTGAGGCGTATTCTCAAAAGATCCATATCTACAGCTGTAGCAATGGGGGCATGGTTTGGTAATATACCAATTTGGCCACTATTCGTAGATAAAATGATTTCTTTCACTTCGGAATTCCAAACAATTCGATTAGGGGTCAGTACACAAAGATTTAAGGTCATTTCTTCAATTTGCTCTCCACTTCTAAGTTCATAGCTTTCGCGGTAGCTTCATCGATGTTACCCACCAAATAAAAGGCCTGCTCGGGAAGACTGTCTAATTCTCCGGAAAGGATCAGTTGAAATCCCCTAATGGTTTCTGCGAGACCAACATATTTCCCCGGAGAGCCTGTAAATATTTCTGCTACGAAGAAGGGTTGTGATAAGAAACGTTCCATTTTTCGTGCTCTTGCCACGGTTAAACGATCCTCTTCGGATAATTCGTCCAATCCAAGAATAGCTATAATGTCCTGAAGCTCTTTGTAACGCTGTAAAGTTTGCTTCACTCTTTGCGCAGTTTCATAATGTTCCTCACCCACGATCTCAGGTTGGAGCATAGTTGACGTTGAATCTAAAGGGTCTACCGCTGGATAAATCCCTTTGGCAGCTAATACTCTGGATAGTACGGTAGTAGCATCTAAATGTGCAAATGTCGTGGCAGGAGCGGGGTCGGTTAAATCGTCTGCAGGTACATAAACAGCTTGAATGGAGGTTATAGATCCTTTTTTGGTAGACGTAATTCTTTCTTGCAAAGACCCCATTTCCGTACTAAGGGTAGGTTGATAACCCACTGCGGAAGGCATTCTCCCTAATAAAGCGGAGACCTCAGATCCTGCTTGAACGAATCGAAAGATATTGTCGATGAATAGAAGTACGTCTTGCGCATTCACATCTCGGAAATATTCCGCCATGGTTAGGGCAGTCAAACCAACTCTCATACGAGCTCCCGGCGGCTCATTCATCTGACCGTAGACTAGAGCCACTTTGGATTCCGCAATATTTTGTTCATTAATCACTCGGGATTCTTTCATTTCCATGTAAAGATCATTTCCTTCACGAGTACGTTCGCCTACTCCACCAAATACGGATACGCCCCCATGAGCTTTAGCAATGTTGTTGATCAATTCCATGATGAGTACTGTTTTACCCACTCCAGCTCCTCCGAACAGTCCGACTTTTCCTCCACGACGATAAGGAGCTAAAAGGTCCACCACTTTAATCCCTGTTTCAAAGATGGATAATTTCGTATCTAACTCTGTAAAAGCGGGGGCAGATCGATGAATAGGAGATGTTGCGCGAGTATCTACAGGACCTAAATGATCAACGGTCTCTCCAAGAACGTTGAAAATTCGTCCGAGAGTAGCCCCACCAACTGGAACACTTAGAGGAGCTCCTGTGTCAATCACTTCCATTCCTCTCGTCAGACCATATGTAGCACTCATAGCTACGGCTCTCACTTGATGATTTCCTAATAATTGCTGTACCTCGCAAATCACATTCATTTGCTGACCGAGAGTATCTCGATCTTTCACTACCAAAGCGTGATAAATATTAGGCATCTTCTTCGGCGGAGGAAAAGCAACATCCAGGACTGGGCCAATAATTTGAACGATCTGCCCTAGGTTTTTTTTTTCGGATGTGGAAACCGCAGGACCAACTGCAGGACCAGAACCAGAAGTAGTAGGATTGATTTTCATAATTATGAGAAAGTGAAATAGGTCGAAATTTCTTCGGAAGATTTCCGAATCGAAAGTGTCCGATAACAAGTGGGTGGATCCACTCATTCCATAAGGAAGGAATCGCATCCATAAGGAAGTGAGTGAGCACTCGATTTAGTTAGTATTGTCCAATCGAATCCAATTCCATCGTGGATTCATTCCATGAGTCCATTTTCAAGTTCAACCAACCTCTTTTCCAAATGTCCATTGCAAACCAAAGTCTCAACAAAATATCAAGTAGATGAATAAGAATCATGAATGAAGAAGTATGGTTCATTTATCTATCATTATGTTCATTTATCTATCATTATATTTATCTATCATTATTATCATTATATTTATCTATCATTATCATTATATTTATCTATCATTATATAGAATCTTATCCATATGAAGTTAGGGTTTGATTCCTTATGGAATTCGAACCTAAACTGGATTTAGGATTCATTCATGATTTATATCTCTTGGGCCCTTATGATTTTTTTTTATATGGATTGGAGACCATTCTTGTTTTATCCTTTCATAGATGAATTATGCTTGTTTTCACATCTAGGATTTACATATAAAACATAGATTCCTGTCAAAGGAGAATTCTTCTTAGTATATTCGTATATTCGATATGGAAATTCAAAGAAAGGGGAGATTTTCATAAATTCGAAACCTGCAAAACAAAACAAGTATTGGGTTGCGCCATACATATCCAAGACTATACAATAATTCCAAGACTATAAAATAATGATGTATTTGGTGAATCCAATATATGGTCTTATGAATTCCATTCGTGGAGAATAGTTTTTTCGTTGAAAATGTTTGGAAAGATTATTATTATTTTTTTTTTTTTTCAAAGATTTAATTCATGCCTATTCCATGTCGAGTAGACCTTTTCATTCATTGTGAGACAATTATGAATATGAATTCGTGATTTGTAGAGAGGGGAAGGACTGATGTCACCACAAACAGAGACTAAAGCCGGTGTTGGATTTCAAGCTGGTGTAAAAGATTATAAATTGACTTATTATACTCCAGAATATGAAACCAAAGATACTGATATATTGGCAGCATTCCGAGTCACGCCGCAACCTGGAGTTCCCCCTGAAGAAGCAGGTGCTGCAGTAGCTGCCGAATCTTCCACTGGTACATGGACAACTGTGTGGACTGATGGACTTACTAGTCTTGACCGTTACAAAGGACGATGCTACCACATCGAACCCGTTGCTGGAGAAGAAGATCAATATATTGCTTATGTAGCTTATCCTTTAGACCTTTTTGAAGAAGGTTCTGTTACTAACATGTTTACTTCCATTGTCGGTAATGTATTTGGGTTCAAAGCTCTCCGAGCTCTACGCTTGGAGGATTTGCGAATTCCCTCTTCCTATTCCAAAACTTTCCAAGGTCCACCTCATGGAATCCAAGTGGAAAGAGATAGATTGAACAAATACGGCCGCCCTCTACTAGGATGTACTATTAAACCAAAATTGGGATTATCCGCGAAAAACTACGGTAGAGCAGTTTATGAATGTCTACGTGGTGGACTGGATTTTACTAAAGATGATGAAAACGTCAATTCCCAGCCATTTATGCGTTGGAGAGACCGTTTCCTATTTTGTACCGAAGCCATTTTTAAAGCACAAGCTGAAACAGGTGAAATCAAAGGACATTACTTGAATGCTACTGCAGGTACGTGTGAAGAAATGATGAAAAGGGCTGTATGTGCCAGAGAATTGGGAGTTCCTATCGTAATGCATGACTACTTAACGGGGGGATTCACTGCAAATACTAGCTTGGCTCGTTATTGCCGAGACAACGGATTACTTCTTCACATTCACCGCGCAATGCATGCTGTTATTGATAGGCAGAAGAATCATGGTATGCATTTCCGTGTACTAGCTAAAGCATTACGTATGTCTGGTGGGGATCACATTCACGCTGGTACGGTAGTAGGGAAACTGGAAGGTGAACGTGAGATGACTTTAGGTTTTGTTGATTTACTACGGGACGATTATATTGAAAAAGACCGAAGCCGTGGTATTTTCTTCACTCAAGATTGGGTCTCTATGCCAGGTGTGCTGCCGGTGGCTTCCGGAGGTATTCATGTTTGGCATATGCCTGCCTTGACCGAGATCTTTGGAGATGATTCTGTACTACAGTTCGGCGGAGGAACTTTGGGACACCCTTGGGGAAATGCACCTGGTGCAGTAGCTAATAGGGTGGCTTTAGAAGCGTGTATACGAGCTCGTAATGAAGGGCGTGATCTAGCTAGTGAAGGGAATGCCATTATCCGTCAAGTTTCCAAATGGAGCCCTGAACTTTCCGCTGCTTGTGAAGTGTGGAAAGAAATTAAATTTGAATTCAAACCGGTAGATACACTAGATAACTAAACGTGCATAATGATAACTAAACGTGCATAATGATAACTAAACGTGCATAATGATAACTAAACGTGCATAATGATAACTAAACGTGCATAATTAAGTAATTCCTGTTTGTTCTTCAATAATCATCATTCCTGATCCTTTTTTTTTAATAATCATCATTCCTGATCCTTTTTTTTTAGTAAAAAGTGGAGCCGAACCAAAGAAAGAATGACCAAATATCCATCTTTGGATTTGCACATACCCTTTTTTTTTTTATATCTATTTTTGATATATCTATATCAATAGAAATCAAATCCATAAATATGTCCACAATGCATAGACTTTACCTTTGACATTTCAATCTCGCCTATACTATAATGAAATGATGAATAATGAAATGATGAATACACCTCAGAATGAAATGATGAATAATGAAATGATGAATACACCTCAGAAACAAAGATGGACTTTGATAATCAAACCCCTGATTGGATTACGCTTGACATGGATCCATACTCCAACTCTTGACATGGATCCATTGTCGTTTTATAATTCTAATTGAAAGGACAACCAAAATTTTATAATTCTAATTGAAAGGACAACCAAAAATAAAATGGGTATTGGATCGTGGGAATCTCTAATGATTTTCTGGTAGTTGATATACTTTTCATTGCTATCTTTTTCATTGATAGTTGGTAGAATATACTCTTCGTTGATATACTTTTCATTGCTATCTTTTTCATTGATAGTTGGTAGAATATACTCTTCGTTGATATACTCTTCATTGCTATCTTTTTCATTGATAGTTGGTAGAATATACTCTTCGTTGATATACTTTTCATTGCTATCTTTTTCATTGATAGTTGGTAGAATATACGATAGTTGGTAGAATATACTCTTCGTTGATATACTCTTCATTGCTATCTTTTTCATTGATAGTTGGTAGAATATACTCTTCGTTGATATACTTTTCATTGCTATCTTTTTCATTGATAGTTGGTAGAATATACGATAGTTGGTAGAATATACTCTTCGTTGATATACTCTTCATTGCTATCTTTTTCATTGATAGTTGGTAGAATATACTCTTCGTTGATATACTTTTCATTGCTATCTTTTTCATTGATAGTTGGTAGAATATACTCTTCGTTGATATACTTTTCATTTTTATAATAGAGAAAGAGAGAAAGTATCGCTATATATAAAAGTATCGCTATATATAATAGAATAATAGAGAAAGAGAGAAAGTATCAGAGAAAGAGAGAAAGTATCGCTATATATAATAGAATAATAGAGAAAGAGAGAAAGTATCAGAGAAAGAGAGAAAGTATCGCTATATATAAAAGTATCGCTATATATATATATATAATAGAATAATAGAGAAAGAGAGAAAGTATCAGAGAAAGAGAGAAAGTATCGCTATATATAAAAGTATAATAGAGAAAGAGAGAAAGTATCAGAGAAAGAGAGAAAGTATCGCTATATATAAAAGTATCGCTATATATAATAGAATAATAGAGAAAGAGAGAAAGTATCAGAGAAAGAGAGAAAGTATCGCTATATATAAAAGTATCGCTATATATAATAGAATAATAGAGAAAGAGAGAAAGTATCAGAGAAAGAGAGAAAGTATCGCTATATATAAAAGTATCGCTATATATAATAGAATAATAGAGAAAGAGAGAAAGTATCAGAGAAAGAGAGAAAGTATCGCTATATATAATAGAATAATAGAGAAAGAGAGAAAGTATCAGAGAAAGAGAGAAAGTATCGCTATATATAATAGAATAATAGAGAAAGAGAGAAAGTATCGCTATAATAGAGAAAGTATCATTTCATTATATCCTAGAATTTCGTATTTTTTTTTCATTGATAGTTGATTTTTTTTTTTTTTTTGATTTTTATAGGATTCTATATTTTTAATTTTTAGATTTACATGTTTTGAACATTTGCATATTTACATGTTTTTTTAAATGGTTAAAAAACAAATAAAATAGATTATTTAAAATCAGGAGGCCAAACCATGATTGACTCTAAGACATATAATGACTCTAAGACGTATAAACACCTCTGGTTTTTCTGTGAAGATTGTTCCCGCTTAAATTATTGGAAGTGCGTATCTGCTGACAGATTGAGTCTGTGTGAATATTGTGGATACCACTTTCCAATGAATAGCTTACATCGGATCGAACTTTCAATGGATTCGGGCACTTGGGATTCTATGGATAAGAATATAGTCTCTATAGATGCTATAGAATTTGATAAACCCGACATCAGTCCAAAACTGGAAACAATTACGGATCTATTTTTGGAAAAAGTTCATATATATACTTTCCTTATGGAGGTTAAATATAAGCCGAGTGAGGTGAAAGGGAAAAAGGATTCGGATCCATCTTATCCTGATCCAAAGAAAATTCCTGATCCAAAGAAAATAAAAATAAGGGAACAAATTCTGACTCTGGCAAGAAAAAGACACAAACTATCGAATTTGGATCCACCTAATCCTAATCCAAGTCGAGAGGAATTTTTAGTATTTCGATTTCGAGAGAAATTCGATTTGAAAAAACTAGAGAAAATACGCCTCGAAAATATAGAGGAATTACAGTTCCCAAATCGAGAGGAATTAGAGTTCGATATAGATCTGGATGAACTCGGTTTAGATCCAGATGAACTTGATTTCGATCTAGATGAAGTGTATTTCGATCCATACGACCTTTCTTTGGATTTGGATCCAGATGAACCAGATTTAGATAAAGCATTCAAGAATCCATATGAACTGAGTTTCGATCCCTGGGAGTGCATTGATAGATGGCTTCTTTATGATATAAGTCAGGAGTCTTTTAAGAATATAGGGTTGGATAAGATAGAGTTGGATAGACGGATTGATCCGATCAGTTGTGAGAAGTATCAGAATGATGAGGAGTTTGATCCGATCAGTTGGGAGGAGGATCAGAAAATGATTGAGAATGATGAGTGGGAGGAGTTTGATCCGATCAGTTGGGAGGAGGATCAGAAGAAGTGGGAGGAGGATCAGAAGAAGGAGGAGGAGGATCAGAAGAAGGATGAGGAGGATCAGAAAATGATTGAGAATGATGAGTGGGAGGAGTTTGATCCGATCAGTTGGGAGGAGGATCAGAAGAAGTGGGAGGAGGATCAGAAGAAGGAGGAGGAGGATCAGAAGAAGGAGGAGGAGGATCAGAAGAATGATGAGGAGGATCAGAAGAAGAATGATGAGGAGGAGGATCAGAAGAAGAATGATGAGGAGTTTGGTCTGATCAATTGCAGTTGGGAGGAGGATCGGAAGTGGGAGGAGGATCAGAAGAAGAAAAAGCATAGGAGGTATAACAAAAGTGGAAAAAAAAAAAGTGGAAAAAAGTATGGGAGGTATGAAAGAAGTGGAAGAAAATATAGGAGGTATGAACAAAATGAAGATGATGTATTGGATGAAGATGAAGAAATTCAGAAATCTGAAGAAACCATTCATAGATCCCATGGAGATGAAAAAATTCAGAGGTCAAGTGAGGGTGAAGAAATTCATAAATCTGAAGAAACCATTCATAGATCCCATGGAGATGAAAAAATTGAGAGGTCGAAGGAAGAAATTCATAAATCTGAAGAAATCATTCATAGATCCAATGGAGATGAAAAAATTGAGAGGTCAAATAAAGATGAAGAAATTCATAAATCTGAAGAAAAAATTCATAGATCCCGTGGATATGAAGAAATTGAAGAAATTCAGAGGTCAAATCAAGATGAAGAAATTCATAGATCTGAAGAAAAAATTCATGGACTTCATGGAGATGAAAAAATTCAGAGGTCAAATAAAGATGAAGAAATTCATAAATCTGAAGAAACCATTCATAGATCCCATGGAGATAAAAGAATTCCGAGGCCGAAGGAAGATGAAAAAAAAATTCATGAACTTCATGGAGATCAAAAAATTCAGAGGTCAAGTGAGGGTGAAGAATTTTATAGATCGACCGAACAAATTCTTAGATCAGGTGAAAATGAAAGAATTTATAGAACGAGTCAGGATGCAGAAATTCATAAACAAAACGAACATCTTTTTAGAGAAAGCGAGGAACTTTTCCCTACATCGAGTGAAGAAATTCATAGATCAAGCGAGGATACAGAAGTTCATACATCAGTTGAAGAGATACACAGACCTCATGATGAGCGTATACCTAGATCTGGTCAAAAAATTCATAAATCGAGTGAAGAAGTTCCTAAACCAAGTCAAGGTCGTTCTGATCCTGATCCTGATCCTGATCGTGATCCTGATATTCAACTTCTGGATCTGGATCCGTCCGACCCTGCTTTGGATCCTTCTGAACCTGATTCGGATCCTTCAGATCCTGATTCTTATGCATTTTTACCTGTTTTTGACTCTGATTCAGGTTCTTCTGGTCCTGATTTTGATCCTGGTAGATTATATCCAAACCTTAGTAAATTTTATCGACTTATGTGTCTGTCGGTTGACAAATCATCGCTTTTGTTGGGTTCATTGGGTTCATCCGATCCTCATAGAGCTTACAAAATGGAGAAACTTATGGATACAGTGGATCGATTTATGGTTCTGGCAATGGAAAGACTTTTGGATCCACCTTATCCAGATTCAGGTAAAAAAGTGGATCAACTTATGTCTATTGCACTTGACAAACTATTGGATTGGGATCCATTGGCTCCTGATTCACATAAAAAAGTGGATGAACTTCTGGCTCTGGAAATGGAACAAATATCAGAAATCGAAAAACGATCCGATACGGAAAAACGATTCGAAATTGACAAACCATCGGATTTGGATCTATCTGATCCTGATCCAGATAAAAGAGTGGATCAAAAACTTCTGGCTCCGGTGGATCCGGTAATGGAACAAATATCGGATTTGGATCTATCTGATCCTCCTTCTGATCCTGATCTAGAGAAACCGGATGAACTTATTATTTCCCAATCGGATTCGGATGAATTGGATTCGGATCAATCTTATCCCCAAGAGGAGGATGAATCTTATAAGGATAAGATTGATTCTAATCAAAGAAAAACAGGTCTCACTGAAGCTGTTCAAACGGGCATAGGTCAATTAGATACTACTAGCGTAGCATTTGGGGTTATGGACTTTCAATTCATAGGGGGTAGTATGGGATCCGTCGTGGGCGAGAAAATCACCCGTTTGATCGAGCGTGCTACTGATCGATCTCTACCTCTTATTATGGTGTGTGCCTCCGGTGGAGCGCGCATGCAAGAAGGAAGTTTGAGCTTGATGCAAATGGTTAAAATATCTTCTGCTTCATATGACCATCAATCGAAGAAAAAGCTATTCTATGCCTCAATCCTTACTTCTCCTACAACAGGTGGGGTCACAGCTAGTTTTGGTATGTTGGGGGATGTCATTTTTGCTGAACCTTTTGCCTACATTGCATTTGCGGGTAAAAGAGTCATTGAAGAAACATTGCATGTGACCGTACCTGAGGGTACACAAGAAGCTGAGAATTTATTTGAGAAGGGTTTATTTGATTCCATTGTACCACGTAATACTTTAAAAGGTGTTATGGGTGAGTTATTTGAGTTCCATGGTTTTTTTTCTTTGAATCCAATCCAAGCAAATTAACAAAAAGAATATGGAGTCAAAATTATTTCCAAGAAATAGGGAGCCATTTCTGGAAATCCCCTTTTTCCCCATTATCCTTTTCGCTTTGTTCTGTTTTCTATTATTCTCTTTTCTATTTGACGTAGACGATCGCAGATGAATTCTAGTTATAGTCGTGAGGGAATTCATAAAATTCTTCAGATAAGAAGGAAACAAAAAATAGTTTCTGAAAACGGATTCTCATACATATTCGTGCAGAAAAATAAGTAAGTGCAAGGAATTATACATTCCTTGCACTTAGGAACTACTTCATCTTATTTATATTCATCTTATTTATAATTTATATTCATCTTATTTATATTCATCTTATTTATAATAGATATACTTATCATAGGATATCTTTCCTTATCAGAGGTACAAATAGGAAATTGAGGCATCTCTTCTATGACGGATCTGAACTTACCCTCTCTTTTTGTGCCTTTAGTAGGCCTAGTATTTCCGGCAATTGCAATGGCTTCCTTATCTGTTCATGTTCAAAAAAATAAGATTGTCTAGATATGATGAGGGGCCAAATCTCATCAATTCCTTTCCACACTGGATCTGAATACGGGGTATTCATTTCGTGGAATATTGTACGATATGTGCTTTCCTCTGAACACAAATGAGAGAACTTTGATTCATACAGATACATGAGATTTGGGTAAATGTATATCCGTATGTATATACGGATATAGCTAGTCAAAAAGGAATCCATCTATTCCATATTCCAAAAAATAGAATGTCAATATATCTAACCAATTCTTCCTAACGGTTCACAACAAAGTAGCGCTAGTGGATGAGAATGAATGATTTTGGGTGGGAGCAAGAAAAGAAAAAGAAAATGCATTTGGGTTCTTCTCAAATGCATTTGGGTTCTTCTCGGAATTCCAATCGAATACAACTGGATCTGGTATAATATGAACTGGCGATCAGAACAGATATGGATAGAACTTATAAGGGGATCTAGAAAAAGAAGTAATTTTTGCTGGGCCTGTATCCTTTTTTTGGGTTCGCTGGGATTTTTAGTGGTTGGGACTTCGAGTTATCTTGGTAGGAATCTGATATCCGTATTCTCCGATCAGCAAATCGTTTTTTTTCCACAAGGAATTGTAATGTTTTTCTATGGGATTGCGGGTCTATTTATTAGCTCCTATTTTTGGTGCACAATTTCGTGGAATATAGGTAGTGGTTATGATCGATTCGATAGAAAAGAAGGAATAGTATGTATTTTTCGTTGGGGATTCCCTGGAAAAAACCGCCGCATCTTCCTTCGCTTCTTTATGAAAGATATCCAGTCAATCAGAATGGAGGTGAAAGAGGGTCTGTATTTTCGTCGTGTTCTTTATATGGAAATCCGAGGCCAGGGAGTCATTCCCTTGACTCGTACTGATGAGAATTGGACTCCACAAGAAATGGAACGAAAAGCTGCGGAATTGGCCTATTTCTTGGGTGTACCAATGGAAGTATTTTGAAATGAAGAATGAAAATACTTTCTCAGCATGAGTGAAGGAACTTGGTGACACCCCTTTCTTTTGTTTTGAATGTCACGGAAGTTTCTTTCGAATGCTCAAATGCTCATTAGAATGTTCCTTCAAGCAAGACGTGGTAGATTGGATTTCCTCGTTCTGTTGGTGGGTACGTGCTCCATAAATAAATAAATAAAAAAAAACAGGGGGGCGATAAAACAACTCCACTATAACGAAATAAAACAACTCCACTATAACGAAAAGAATACTATTCCCATTCTTTCTTGTATACTAGCTTGTATACTAGTAAGAAACAAGTCTCATAAGTATGGATTCATCACATATATCCGAATCCGAGCATCTCGGCATACGAAATTCCTCTTTTTGGGCCCAAGATTCTGAATTGAGATGTTAGATACGGATGGATCCTACCTAGTCCATTTTCTCTCTATTTTGTCAATCCGTGTCGCTCTTTTGCTCCTTGATAAAAAAGGGATTGGATCTTCCATAACCATCCCATTTCTTTCTCATTTTTCTGTCTATTTCGGATTGATTTCATTATCAATCTTCTTTATCCATATTCTTCTTTACTGCGGTGAGATGTGGTTAGACAAGGAAAGATTTCGAAAGAATTGTTCTGGGCACCGGAGGGATTCTTTTGTCTTGAAATCCGAATCCTATTTCTCACTTCAAGTGGCTTTTTCGAACATTAAAAAAAAAAAAAAAGAACAAATAAGGATGTAATGAATGGATTCGAATTTGTACAATTGGTACATCTGGAACGAGTATTTGCTTAGTATTCTGATTTGTTCATCCGAAGTCCTATTCTATTTCTATATTTATTTTATTTCTATATTTATTTTCTATTTTCTATATTTATTTCTATATTTATTTTCTATTCCGAAACGAAATAATTACACAAAAATCGGGAATAGATCTATAGGTTCCATATCTTGTTCTATTATCGTTATCGTATATCGTATCGAACTCATGCTTTAAAGAAATATTCGATAGAGTTGACGAATGAAGCAAATTCATTAACAATTCACAGAGGAAAAGTGAAAAAAAAGAAAGCATTGACTTCTCTTCCTTATCTTGCATCTATAGTCTTTTTGCCCTGGTGGATCTCTCTATCATTTCATCAATGTCTGGAACCTTGGATTACGAATTGGTGGAATACCCGGCAATCCGAAACCTTCTTGAATGATATTCAAGAGAAGAAGGTTCTAGAAAGATTCATAGAATTCGAAGAACTCTTCGTGTTGAACGAAATAATCAAGGAGTCCCCGGGAATACATATACAAAAGCTTCCTATAGGAATTCACAAAGAAACGATGCAATTGGTGAAAACACACAATGAATATTATCTACATATTCTCTTGCATTTCTCGACAAATCTAATATGTTTCGCTATTCTAAGCGGTTATTGTATTCTGCGTAATGAAGAACTTGTCATTCTGAATTCTTGGGTTCAGGAATTCCTTTCTAACTTAAGTGACACAATCAAAGCTTTTTCCATTCTTTTAGTTACTGATTTATGGATCGGATTTCACTCGCCCCATGGTTGGGAACTCATGATTGGTTCGGTCTACAATGATTTTGGATTAGCTCATAATGATCAAATTATATCCGGTCTTGTTTGCACTTTTCCAGTCATTCTAGATACAATTGTGAAATATTGGATTTTCCATTATTTAAATCGTGTATCTCCTTCCCTTGTAGTGATTTATCATTCAATGAATGAATAACTCATTGGATCTCCCTCCTGATATCAATCAGCTCCAAATGTTTCTTTGTGCATACATTACATAAAGAAAGTATTTCCATCTGACTGACTCTTTCGACTTCTACCTCTTCAAGCAAAGTATTCTATCCTATTTCCCATTCTTCCATTCCAATGGCAGACTCGTGGATAGGGAACTAACTGTACTAGCTACCTACCTAATTTCTTGTAGAAATTCCGGGATCCATGATTGGACCATGCAAAATAGAAAGACTCTTTTTGGGATAAAGGAACAGATGACTCGATCTATTTCCGTATCGATCATGATATATATCATCAGTCAGACATCTATTTCAAACGCATATCCCATTTTTGCGCAGCAGGCTTATGAAAATCCACGCGAAGCAACTGGACGAATTGTATGTGCCAATTGCCATTTAGCTAATAAACCCGTGGATCTTGAAGTTCCACAAGCTGTACTTCCCGATACTGTATTTGAAGCAGTTGTGAAAATCCCTTATGACATGCAACTGAAACAAGTTCTTGCTAATGGGAAAAAGGGGTCTTTGAATGTGGGGGCGGTTCTGATTTTACCCGAAGGATTCGAATTAGCTCCTCCCGATCGTGTTTCCCCTGAGATGAAAAAAAAGATCGGCAATCTTTCTTTTCAGAGTTATCGTCCCACTCAAAAAAATATTCTTGTAATAGGTCCTGTTCCTGGTCCAAAATCTAGTGAAATTGTCTTTCCTATTCTTTCTCCGGACCCTGCTACGAAAAAAGACGTTCATTTCTTAAAATATCCCATATATGTAGGTGGGAACAGGGGAAGGGGGCAGATTTATCCCGATGGGAGAAAAAGTAACAATACAGTCTATAACGCTTCATCGGCAGGTATAGTAACTCAAATAGTACGTAAAGAAAAGGGCGGATACGAAATAACCATAGCTGATCCATCGGATGGACGTCAAGTGGTTGATATTATACCTCCAGGACCAGAACTTCTTGTTTCAGAGGGTGAATCTATCAAGCTTGATCAACCATTAACAAGTAATCCCAATGTGGGGGGCTTTGGTCAGGGGGATGCTGAAATAGTGCTTCAAGATCCATTACGTGTCCAAGGTCTTTTGTTCTTCTTCGCATCCGTGATTTTGGCACAAATCTGTTTGGTTCTGAAAAAGAAACAGTTTGAAAAGGTTCAATTGTACGAAATGAATTTCTAAACCTAGGACTGTCATCAAGTTAGAAAGGGTGGAATCGAGTTTCTCCTTTTTGTTGATCCATACAAGATGTATGATCATCCAAACAATTCTGTAAAGTGTTTTTTTTTTGCTTTTTTTTATATACTGTTTTTTGCGTGATGTCTAAAAAGAATTCCTTGTATCCCATTCCTAGTAATGGGGAATAGGTATGAGAGACAAATAGAATCCGACACAAAGGAAAGTATAAATGGAGGAAAGAAACCAATGCTTCTCAGAGAGAGGGGATTACCAATCTTTCGAATCTTTTATTCGACACGAGAAAAAGGTGAAAATCCCCTTTCTTGTGTCGAAAGGAAATCCAAATGATTCTTGCTCCTGTTCGTCAAAGATGTCTATTCCTATTTTTTTCCGGTCTATCCGGACTTCCTTATTTAGATTCAGAATTTTTTAGATTCAGATTCCTAAGAATAAGAAGTCATATATCTATATATATATATATATATAGTGAACAAAATATATATATATAGTGAACAAACAAATATATATAGTGAACAAACAAATATATATAGTGAACAAACAAAACAAAATATATAGTGAACAAACAAAACAAACAAAAAGTCGTGGGTGTTAGCAATTCATTAAGCAAATCAAACTTTTTTCCTTATTCCATTCACTTCAAAAAAAAAAAAAAGGAAAAAAGACTTGGAATGTTATGATAGAAAAGCAGATTGTTTTTTTACACATATTCCAATCTGGATTGATTATCTCATCACAGTGGAAATTGGATAGGGTAAGATTCCATTTATTAGTATAAAATTCCATTTAATTTATTAGTATAAAATTCCATTTATTAGTATAAAATTAATAGGGTAAGATTCCATTTATTTATTAGTATAAAATTAATAGGGTAAGATTCCATTTATTAGTATAAAAAAAAAGCGCTTTGCAGGATCTCTCATCTATCAAAATCCATAGAATATGAGATTTTCTATGGGTCTACCTATGGATTCTATTCCTCAAAGACAAAGGGCATTAGAAAGAAAGGAATCGAGTAGTTTGAAATATAAGATCAGAGCAAAGGATTCGCTTTTTCATTTTGTTTGTGCTATGGGAAGGATCAAAGCCTCGTCTTATAAGAC